ATTACGAAATGTTTTTGTAGAATGCCCAATATCTGGCTTACATCTTCTATGCGAAAATGCTCAATTTTCAAAAGATCTTCTTGACTTTTATTCAAAAGGTCTAATAATGTATGTATATTGGACCCTTTGAGGCAATTATAGGTCCTGGAAGGCAATTCTGATTGGTCAATAAAAATACATTTCAATTCAATTTCTTTTTTGTTTTTTCTTAGTTTATCCAATCCATCATGAAAAGTAAAAAAGGGTAAAGTAGCCCTATTTTGATTGTCCTCTAAATTTTTTTCTTGTTCTTCTGCATGTAGAAAAGGAATAAATAAATCAATCAAATTACGGGAGGCTTCGTAGAGTGCTTCTTTAGGAGTTAAACTTCCATTCGTCCATATTTCGAGAAAAAGTATCTCTTGTTTTTCATTCCCATTCCCATAAGAATGAATACTATGATTTGCATTTCGAACAGGCATGAATACGGCATCTATAGGATAACCTCCTTCCTGAGCGTTATTTGGTGTTTTCATACGATATCCGCGGTTCCTCTCGATTTGTAATCCAATACACAAATCAACGGGTTCTGTCAGGCTAGCTATATGCTGTGTAGTATCAACGATTTCCACGGAAGGCGGTGAGATGATGTCTTGAGCAGTTACATATCCAGGACCCTTGACGCAAATAGATGCGTCGCGAGTTCCATACAGATTACTTCTCAATACAATTTGTTTCAAATTCATTAAAATTTCATGTACTGATTCTTCAATACCTACTATGGTAGAATATTCGTGTGGTATCTTTTCAGATTTTACGCGTGTGATACATGTTCCTTCTATTTCTCCAAGCAAAGCCCTTCGCATCGCGATGCCTATTGTATCGGCTTGACCTTTCATAAGCGGAGACAGAATAAAACGCCCATAATAAAGACGCCTACTGTCTGTTCTTGATTCAACACACTTCCACTGTAGTGTCCGAGTAGATACTGCTACTTCCTCTCGAAGCATAGTAATTTTATTTGATCAGATCATTGAATCATTTATTTCTCTTGAAATCCGTTCAATTCTTGTTTCTATACGCGCCTTTTTTTAGGAGGCCTACATCCATTATGCGGCATAGGGGTTACGTCTCTGACAAAACTTAATAGTATACCACTTCTACGAATGGCTCGTAATGCTGCATCTCTCCCAAGACCCGGACCTTTTATCATGACTTCTGCTCGTTGCATACCCTGATCTACTACTGTACGAATAGCATTTGCGGCTGCGGTTTGAGCAGCAAATGGCGTCCCTCTTCTTGTGCCCCTGAAGCCACAAGTACCGGCTGAGGACCAAGAAACCACCCGGCCCCGTATATCTGTAACCGTTACAATGGTATTGTTGAAACTTGCTTGAACATGAATAACTCCTTTTGGTATTCGACGTCCATTCTTACGTGAACCAATGTGTCCATTCCTGCGTGAGCCAATTCTTGGTATGGTTTTTGTCATATTTTATCATCTCATAAATATGAGTCAGAGATATACGGATATATCCATTTCATGTCAAAACAGGCCCTTTATTTGATTTGTGTATTGGGTCCTTTGTAGAGTCCCTTTTAAAAAAGATTATCCCTGTCTCTGTTTATGCCTCGGGTTGGAACAAATTACTATAATTCGTCCCCGCCTACGGATCAGTCGACATTTTTCACAAATTTTACGAACGGAGGCCCTTATTTTCATATTTGTCATTCCTTACCTTAATTCTGAATCTACTTTTTGGAAGAAAATAAGTCTCTTGAAATTTTGAACCTCCAATTGTATCCGCACGAGAGGGATGCTGAAAAAGCCGCTTAATTTAATCATTCGAATCTTTGTTGCGGAGTCTATAAATTATGCGCCCCCTGGTTGAATCATAACGACTTACTTCAATTTTCACTCTATCGCCCGGCAGTATCCGTATAAAACTACGTCGGATCCTTCCTGAAACATAACCTAGAATCAGATCTTCATTATCTAAACGAACCCGAAACATACCGTTGGGAAGTGATTCAGTAATTAAACCTTCATGAATCCATTTTTGTTCTTTCATTCCAGGTAACCCCCTTGAATTATCAACTAATGGAGGAGGAGTGATATTAGACAACCCGCCTTTCCTTTTTTTTTTCACAAAACAAAATAGGAAGTTACGGGTGCAATTCGGATACCAGAAAGGTCACCATATATAACACAAAATTTCTCCTCCGATTCCTTCTAGTCGAGCCTCTCGGTCTGTCATTATACCCCGAGAAGTAGAAAGAATTACAATACCCATTCCTCCTAAAATCCTAGGAATTCTCCGACGGTTGGAATAGATTCGTAGGCCGGGTCGGCTTATACGTTTTAAAACAGTTCTATATGGTCCTTTTCTATTCCTTCTATGTCGCAGAGTTGAAACCAAGAAATTTTTATTGCTTGCTCGATGTTTTCTCACATTTTCGATAAAGCCTTCTCGTAGAAGTATTTTAACAATGTTTTCGGTGATATTTGTAGATGCTATTCGAACCGTTCCTTTTTTATCCATGTCAGCATTTCGTATAGAAGTTATTATTTCGGCAATAGTGTCCCTACCCATGATGAACTATAATTATTGGTGCCTCCGCGTTTTTATATAAGCAACATGCTCTGCTTTTTTATTCTTTTTTTTATGAATTATTCATTTTTATGAATTATTAAAGGTATATGCGTGAGAAACAATCTACTAATGCATTCTACTAATTAATTGAATCTAATTCAGATACCCCATTATTTTATGTTCTCATCTATTAGTATTTATAATACCTCAGGGGCTAATGAGACTATTTTAGTAAAATTCAACTGTCTCAATTCCCGGGCGATCGCACCAAAAACTCGAGTTCCTTTTGGATTTCCTTCTTGATCAATGACAACTGCTGCATTGTCATCATATTGTATTATCATACCATTGTCACGCTTGAGTTCTTTACATGTACGTACAATTACAGCTCGGATCACTTCTGATCTTTGTAGAGGCATATTTGGCACTGCTTCTTTGATTACAGCAACAATAACGTCACCAATATAAGCATATCGGCGATTGCTGGCTCCTATGATTCGAATACACATTAATTCTCTAGCCCCGCTGTTGTCCGCTACATTTAAATAGGTCTGAGGTTGAATCATATTATTATTTTTTTATCTTTTTTTTCTTTCAATGCAAAGCAAAGGGCGAAGAAAAAAAAGAAGAAATATTGTTTGTCCATAAATAAATAAACTGCGGTTTTTTCGCCACAAAGGCCCCTTTACTTTCGTTCCGCATCCCTATCCCGAAATAATGAATTGAGTTCGTATAGGCATTTTGGACGCAGCTATAGAAATAGCTTCTCTAGCTACAATTTCTGATACTCCACCCATTTCATAAAGTATTCGACCCGGTTTAACGACGGATACCCAATATTCGGGGGATCCTTTCCCCGAACCCATGCGTGTTTCGGTAGGCCTTACTGTAACAGGTTTGTCTGGAAATATACGTACCCATATTTTTCCACCACGACGCGCATATCGTGTCATGGCTCGTCGCCCCGCTTCTATTTGTCTAGATGTGATCCAAGCCGGTTCAAGTGCCTGAAGGGCGTATCCGCCGAAACAAATTTGATTGCCTCGATAAGATATTCCCTTCATTCTTCCTCTATGTTGTTTACGAAATCTGGTTCTTTTGGGGTTATAGTTGATGGTTGTTTCTCAATGCCATCTCTACTGCAGAACCGGACATGAGAGTTTCTTCTCATCCAGCTCCTCGCGAATGAAACGATTCAATAATATTACAGATATATATATATAAATAAATATATATAACGTAATTGTCTTTTATAATTAATGAATCTTCATTTTTACCTTTATTGAATCGCCCAAAACTTAGCAACCCAATAAGGCTTTCGCGGGCGAATATTTGCTCTTTCAACATCCCTTTCATTCGTAGTAGCATCCCGCGACCTATCAGAATAAATGAATTGGTTCTTGGCTCGTTCCGCCATCCCACCCAATGAATCATTAGGATTCGTTTTCAAGGGAATCTTCCGCAGTCACAGGTTCTGTCGTTCCCATCGCTTCTCGATTAATGGCTAGGCCCGAACTCTGCAATGGAGCTCCTAATAAAATTTGTTCCTGAATCAATCTTCTCAGTCTTTATTGACTCGATGCTCTTTATTATTTTTATTTTTCTTATTTTTCTTTTTCTTAGGAATTGGATTCATCTAATTATTAATTGGAGTAGATAAGTTCCTTATTGATGAAATAGGATAAGGAAAAAATCCCTCCCCAAGCTGTGCCTGCATTTTTAATTGCAATGGACGAATCAAATATAGTATATATTAATGCTTTATTACTTAATGCTTTATTACACTGCCTTTTTTTATGAGATAGTTCATAGACCATACATATTGGAATAATATATCATTGCTATTCTTTTTCTTTCTTTCTCTCACCCTTCCATCTATCCATATCCCTTTGTTTTTTCTTTCACAACCTTAATAATCTGATTTATTTTTCTTTATATGTAAAAAAGATTTCAGTTGCTACAACAATATGATCGATACATCATATCATATAGTGACTGGTTCCTTGGATCCAGATAATACGAAGCAATGAGCTGGTTATTAGTTATATAGTTATTAGTTCATACTGGGGGACAGTCCCTTGTTTTTTAATCCTAACTAACCCTAAATAAAAAACCAACGAGTCACACACTAAGCATAGCAATTAGATGGAGTCAATCAAATTGTTATTAAACCCTATAGAATTAAGAGAATTAAGAATTATAAAAATTAGAATTTGTTTTGATTGAACGGAAAAAAATAAACGAGTTTGTGATTTTTTATTCAATTGCCGGATGGATGAAATAGAAAGACAACCAAAGGACCATTATTCCTCGCCTGCAAATATCCAAATTTTTATTCCTAATGCCCCGTAGATAGTTCGAACTGTATAGGAACAATAATCAATTTTAGCTCGAATGGTTTGTAGGGGAACCCTACCTTCTCTGACCCATTCGACACGTGCAATTTCTTTTCCATCGATACGCCCTGAAATTTGTACTTGAATTCCTTTTGTATCTGCTTGTTCAGTTAATTCAATAGCTTTTTTCATTGCCTTTCGGAATGAAACTCTATTCTTTAATTGTCCGGCTATAAATTCTGCAAGAATGTTAGGTTGTCCATAAGGTTTTGCAACTCTTGTGATAGCAATGTTAAGTTTTCGGTTCACAGAATTAAATTCTTTTTGTACATTTCTCTGTAATTCTTCGATTCCTCGTGGACTGCCCTCTATTAACAATTTTGGGAATCCCATATATATTATGACCTGGATCAGATCGATTCTTTTTTGAATCTTTATGCGTGAAATTCCCTCGACACCAGAGGATATTTTCATATTTTTTTGTACATAATTCTTGATACAATCCTGTATTTTTTTATCTTCCTGGAGACCTTCGGAATAACTTTTTGGTTGTGCAAACCAAACAGAATGATGACTTTGGGTTGTACCAAGTCTGAAACCGAGTGGATTTATTTTTTGTCCCATAACACCTCGCTGTCTCTATAAGGCCATATCATTTCTCTATTAGTCCATGTCATTCTGTTCCGATATAGCATATGATCCATCATATATAGATACCTCTCTCTGACATCTGTATACTTATCTTTATATATCCATCCATATTTTCTTAACCATATGAAATAGTTTTTATCTTTAGATATATCTTGCAATACAATAGTTATATGACAGCTGGGTCTTTTTATCGGATAACTACGCCCTCTAGCTCTGGGTTTTAACTTTTTCATGATAGTACCCTCATTAACTTCGGCTTGACTAATGATTAAAGCCGTTTCGTTGAAACCCATATTGTGACTAGCATTTGCTGCCGCAGAATAAACTAATTTAAAAATCGGATAGCATGCTCGATAAGGCATGAGTTCTAATATCATAAGCGTTTCCTCGTAGGTACGCCCACGAATCTGATCAATTACTCTTCGCGCTTTATGAGCAGACATACGTATATGTTGACCTAAAGCGTATACTTCTACATCCGGGTCACTCTTTATCATAAGGTTCACCTCCCACCAATAAACGACGAGCACCCATATTCACTTTATTAATTAACGACGAGATTTATTATCGTTTCTCGCGTGCCCCCGGAAATTCAGAGTAGGTGCAAATTCTCCCAATTTGTGACCTACCATACGATCCGTTATATAAATAGGCAAATGTTCCTTTCCATTATGAATAGCAATTGTATGGCCGATCATTGTGGGTATAATGGTAGATGCCCGGGACCAAGTTACGATTGTATCTTTTTCTGCCCTCATGTTGAGCTTTGAAATTTTTCCCAATAAATGATTAGCTACAAAAGGATTTTTTTTTAGTGAACGTGTCACAGCTAATTACTCCTATCTTTTTTTTTTTTTGTAAAGACGAGGAAACATATTCTATTTTCAATATTCTCCTATTTACTACGGCGACGAAGAATCAAACTATCACTATATTTATTCCTTTTTCTACTTCTTCTTCCAAGCGCAGGATAACCCCAAGGGGTTGTGGGTTTTTTTCTACCAATTGGGGCCCTCCCTTCACCACCCCCATGGGGATGGTCTACAGGGTTCATAACGACTCCTCTTACTACAGGACGCTTACCTAACCAACGCTTAGATCCGGCTCTACCCAAACTTTTCTGGTTCACCCCAACATTACCCACTTGTCCGACTGTTGCTGAGCAGTTTTTGGATATCAAACGGACCTCCCCAGATGGTAATTTTAATGTGGCCGATTTACCCTCTTTTGCAATCAGTTTCGCTACAGCACCCGCTGCTCTCGCTAATTGTCCACCCTTTCCAAGTGTGATTTCTATGTTATGTATGGCCGTGCCTAAGGGCATATCGGTTGAAGTAGATTCTTCTTTTTGATCAATCAAAACCCCTTCCCAAACTGTACAAGCTTCTTCCAAAGCATACGGCTTTCTGGATGTATATGATATCTAGACAGATGGATCTCATATGAATCGTATGATGAAGTACCACATGAGTGGATATATAGGAATCCAAATCTGCCGAATCACTCATGTTATGATCTTCTACATCCTAGGTCTCTCCGTTCCTTCATCTGGCTTATGTTCTTCATGTAGCATTCAGACCGAATGACTCTATGAAATTACGTCGATACTTCCACATATTACGGGTAACGTAGGAGACATATCTATTTTTCCCCGGGGGTAGAATTACCACTGCTTAGCTTTCAATTCGCCTCTGACCATCAAATGAAATGTGAATAACCCGTCCTCCTCTCTTTGAAACAAGGGGTGCTTCCGGCTCTGTCGGTGCTTCAAACAATTTTGTCTTCTCCATATTACTATATCTCTAGAGTCAATAATTTTATATGAGGAACTACTGAACTCAATCACTTGCTGCCGTTACTCTTCAGTTTTCTGTTGAGGTCTATCCCGTAGAGGTACTCAAATTGGATCAGTGATCGATTTCTAGGTTTCGTTGTAAACCTAATTGGTTACTTCCAATTACGTAAATCAATGGTTCAAACCGCACTCAAAGGTAGGGCATTTCCCATTGAGATAGGAACTTCTGTACCAGAAACAATGGTATCTCCAATTATAGCCCCTCTGGGATGTAAAATATATCTCTTCTCACCATCCCCATAGTGTATGAGACAAATATATGCATTTCGATTAGGGTCATATTCTATGGTTACGATTCTACCAGATATGTCTTTTTCATTCCGTCGAAAATCGATTTTACGGTATAGACGCTTATGACCTCCCCCTCTATGCCTTGCGGTAATGATTCCTCTGGCATTACGACCTTTACCACAACGACGCTGTCCATAGATCAAATTATTTCGTGGATTGGATTTCACTTGACTGCCGACGGCTCCATTGCGTGTGCTCGGGGTAGAAGTTTTGTATAAATGTATCGCCGTGTTATTAAGTATTTTGATTTAAGTTCTTTTCTTTCTAAGAGGTGGAATAGAATAACCCGGTTGAAGCGTAATGATCATACGTCTGTAATGCATTGTATGTCCCATAATGGGTCCCATTCTTCTACCCTTTCCTGGGAGTCGATGACTATTCATAGCTATTACCTTGACACCAAAGAAGAGTTCGACCCAATGCTTTATTTCTGTCCTAGTTGATCCTGATTCGACATTAGAAGTATATTGATTGTTCCCCAATAACCGAATACTTTTGTCTGTAAATACTGCATATTTGATTCCATCCATAAATCCATTTTCTTCCCTATGAGTTCCAGTATCGATAAGAATTCTATTTCTTACTGTTCATATGTTATGGTATGAATATACCATACCAATTCGTTATGTATGGATGATGAGATTTCATTGATACAGAGCCAATTCCAATAGACGTATTGAACGTTCCCGTTGGCGTGCATCCAGCAGGAATTGAACCTACGAATTTGCCAATTATGAGTTGGGCGCTTTAACCATTCAGCCATGGATGCGTAACGGGGATCGTCGTACATCGTGAATAACCAAATTCCAATTGAAATGAAATCCTTAGGAGGAATCAATGAAGCAGGAAGCAGTGAAACGACATCCATTAAAATCCTGGATCTTCGAATTGAGAGAGATATTGAGAGGGATCAAGAATTCTCACTATTTCTTAGATTCGTGGACCAAATTCGATTCCGTGGGATCTTTCACTCACATTTTTTTCCACCAAGAACGTTTTATGAAACTCTTTGACCCCCGAATTTGGAGTATCCTACTTTCACGCGATTCACAGGGTTCAACAAGCAATCGATATTTCACGATCAAAAGTGTAGTACTGCTTGCAGTAGCGGTCCTTATATATCGTATTAACAATCGAAATATGGTCGAAAGAAAAAATCTCTCTTTGATGGGGCTTCTTCCTATACCTATGAATTCCATTGGACCCAGAAATGATACATTGGAAGAATCTTTTGGGTCTTCCAATATCAATAGGTTGATTGTTTCGCTCCTGTATCTTCCAAAAGGGAAAAAGATCTCTGAGAGTTGTTTCATGGATCCGAAAGAGAGTACTTGGGTTCTCCCAATAACTAAAAAGTGTATCATGCCTGAATCTAACTGGGGTTCGCGGTGGTGGAGGAACCGGATCGGAAAAAAGAGGGATTATAGTTGTAAGATATCTAATGAAACCGTAGCTGGAATTGAGATCTCATTCAAAGAGAAAGATATCAAATATCTGGAGTCTCCTTTTGTATCCTATACGGATGATCCGATCCGCAAGGACCATGATTGGGAATTGTTTGATCGTCTTTCTCCGAGGAAGAAGCGAAACATAATTAACTTGAATTCGGGACAGCTATTCGAAATCTTAGTGAAACACCGGATTTGTTATCTCATGTCTGCTTTTTGTGAAAAAAGACCAATTGAAGTGGAGGGTTTCTTCAAACAACAAGGAGCCGGGTCAACTATTCAATCAAATGATATTGAGCATGTTTCCCATCTCCTCTCGAGAAACAAGTGGGGTATTTCTTTGCAAAATTGTGCTCAATTTCATATGTGGCAATTCCGCCAAGACCTCTTCATTAGTTGGGGGAAGAATCCGCACGAATCGGATTTTTTGAGGAACGTATCGAGAGAGAATTGGATTTGGTTATACAATGTGTGGTTGGTAAACAAGGATCGATTTTTTAGCAAGGTACGGAATGTATCGTCAAATATGCAATATGATTCCACAAGATCTATTTTCGTTCAAGTAACGGATTCTAGCCAATTGAAAGGATCTTCTGATCAACCCAGAGATCATTTTGATTCCATTAGTAATGAGGATTCGGAATATCACACATTGATCAATCAAAGAGAGATTCAACAACTAAAAGAAAGATCGATTCTTTGGGATCCTTCCTTTCTTCAAACGGAACGAACAGAGATAGAATCAGACCGATTCCCGAAATGCCTTTCTGGGGATTCCTCAATGTCCCGGCTATTCACGGAACGTGAGAAGCAGATGAATAATCATCTGCTTCCGGAAGAAATCGA